GGCAAAAAAAAATAGAGTACGTTATAAGAAATTAATAAGTCAGTTGAATATTCGGGAGCAGTAATTTCATCGTTCTAATTTTTTTCTTATTTTCTTAGTAGTCTTATAGTAGTCTTAGATTTTGCATTTTGATGAGCCTCGTTTTGAGGAATTCATGGAATAATCCATTTTCATGGAATAATGAATTAAGGAAGAAAGGATATGAGTCTACCGCTTACAAGAAAAGATCTCATGATAGTCAATATGGGCCCTCAACACCCATCAATGCATGGTGTTCTTCGACTGATCGTTACTCTCGATGGTGAAGATGTTATTGATTGTGAACCCATATTAGGCTATTTACACAGAGGAATGGAAAAAATCGCGGAAAACCGAACTATTATACAATACTTACCTTATGTAACACGGTGGGATTATTTAGCTACTATGTTTACGGAAGCAATAACAGTAAATGCACCAGAATTCTTAGAGAATATTCAAATACCCCAAAGAGCCAGCTATATTAGGGTAATTATGTTAGAGTTGAGCCGTATAGCTTCTCACTTGTTATGGCTTGGGCCTTTTATGGCGGATCTCGGGGCACAGACTCCTTTTTTCTATATTTTTAGAGAGAGAGAATTGATATATGATCTATTTGAAGCTGCTACGGGTATGCGAATGATGCATAATTACTTTCGCATCGGAGGAGTCGCCGCGGATCTACCTTATGGATGGATCGATAAATGTTTAGATTTCTGTGATTATTTTTTACGAGGAATTATTGAATATCAACAACTTATTACACAGAATCCCATTTTTTTGGAGCGAGTTGAGGGAGTAGGTTTTATTAGTGGAGAAGAAGCAGTAAATTGGGGATTATCGGGACCGATGTTACGAGCTTCTGGAATACAATGGGATCTTCGTAAAGTAGATCTTTATGAGTCTTACAACCAATTTGATTGGAAAGTCCAATGGCAAAAAGAAGGGGATTCGTTAGCTCGCTATTTAGTACGAATCAGTGAAATGAGGGAATCCATCAAAATAATTCAACAAGCTGTAGAAAAAATTCCTGGAGGACCTTATGAGAATTTAGAAGTTCGACGCTTTAAGAAAGAAAGGAATTCCGAATGGAATGATTTTGAATATAGATTTCTTGGTAAAAAAGCTTCACCCAATTTTGAATTGTCAAAGCAAGAGCTTTATGTAAGAGTGGAAGCCCCAAAAGGTGAATTAGGAATTTATCTAGTAGGAGATGATAGCCTTTTCCCCTGGAGATGGAAAATTCGTCCACCCGGTTTTATTAATTTACAAATTCTCCCTCAGCTAGTTAAAAAAATGAAATTGGCTGATATCATGACGATATTAGGTAGTATAGATATCATTATGGGGGAAGTTGACCGTTGAAATGATAATAGATAGGGTAGAAATAGAAACTATCAATTCTTTTTCGAAATCGGAATTATTAAAAGAAGTCTATGGACTCATATCGATTCTACCCATTTTGAGCCTCCTTTTGGGAATCACAATAGAGGTACTCGTAATTGTGTGGTTAGAAAGAGAAATATCTGCATCGATACAACAACGTATTGGTCCTGAATATGCTGGCCCCCTGGGACTGCTTCAAGCTATAGCAGATGGGACTAAGCTACTTTTTAAAGAAGATATCCTACCATCCCGAGGAGATATTCCTTTATTTAGCATTGGACCCTCTATAGCAGTCATATCTATTTTATTAAGTTTTTTAGTTATCCCTTTGGGATATCATTTTGTTTTAGCCGATCTTAGTATTGGTGTTTTTTTATGGATTGCCATTTCAAGTATTGCTCCTATTGGTCTTCTTATGGCAGGATATAGCTCAAATAATAAATATTCTTTTTCAGGCGGTCTACGAGCTGCTGCTCAATCCATTAGTTATGAAATACCATTAACTTTTTGTGTGCTAGCAATATCTCTACGTGTGATTCGTTAAAATAGGATGTTTTTCCTCTAAAATCCATTAACTATTTATCTTCCTCTGTATTCGGGTTGATAAGTTAAACTAGATAGCTATATGAGTGAAACAAAACAGCTTATAAATTTGTAGTAAAAAGAAAAAATCTCATTTCCTACGTACAAGAAAAAGTTGAAGTAAACATAAGCAGTGTAAACTCTTTATCCCAAGGTTTTTTTTTAATTATTTTAATTAATCATCATATCTTGAAGCGGGCAAGAATAAAGGATTCGCGCTATGGAATTCCATTACTAGAATATTTCTAGTTATTACTAGAACTTATAATCATAAGAAGAATCCATCAAAAGTTAGTGAAGGGTTAGGAACACTAAAGTACATAAAGGATTAGTAATGGGGAATCTAAGACATTAGAGATTTTTCCCCATAAAAGGAATCATAATAAGGACTTGAAATTAGTGGAAATTATCAAGTAGTACTTTCTTCAGATTCCGATCCAGAGTATGTTCCTATTCACTTGTTAAGGAAATGGCTATAAAGAACGAATTAACCCTTTATCCCTTTTTTCTTTTAAAATACGCCCTACCCAGGGAAAGAAGAGTAGGACAAAAGATATGGAGTGCAATAAATACAAAAAAATGGGAATTATTTCCTTCCTATATCCATATTCATAGAGAATTCCTCATGAACTAATGCCCAAATCTTTTCATTTATTAATTTAATTCCTATAACAAGTGTTTTATTCCAAGATTAAGTTATTACTGAACAAAGAAAAAAATTTCTTATATTATAAAGGATGAGATCAATTCGGAAGCGCTTTTTGTTATTCTAGCAGACGGAATTCCTTTGGTCTAATTTAGGACTTTCCAATATATTTTATTTAACCTAATTCTATCTACGCCCCGGGGGCTAATAACGAAACGAAATAGTCCTCTCTTTTTTCTGATCATAGAGAAGCCGTATGAAGCTAAGGTTTCATGTACGGTTTTGGAATAGCGGTGGGAACTGTGATGTTATCATCGACTATGATTATCTAACAGTTCAAGTACAGTTGATATAGTTGAAGCACAGTCTAAATACGGTTTTTTTGGATGGAATATTTGGCGCCAGCCTATAGGTTTTATGGTTTTTCTAATTTCTTCTTTGGCAGAATGTGAAAGATTACCCTTTGATTTACCAGAAGCAGAAGAAGAATTAGTAGCAGGTTATCAAACCGAATATTCGGGTATAAAATATGCTTTGTTTTATCTTGTTTCTTACCTAAATTTATTAGTTTCCTCTTTATTTGTAACAGTTCTCTACTTAGGCGGGTGGAATTTTTCTATTCCCTATATATCCTTTTTTGATTTTTTCCAAATGAATAACGCAGTTGGAATTTTGGAAATGACAATAGGTATCTTTATTACATTAACTAAAGCTTATTTATTTCTCTTCATTTCTATCACAATAAGATGGACTTTACCCAGGATGAGAATGGATCAGTTATTAAATCTTGGATGGAAATTTCTTTTACCTATTTCCCTGGGCAATCTCTTATTAACAACCTCTTCTCAACTTGTTTCACTATAAATAAGATAATACAATAACAGTAAGAATATTTTCAAGACAAAGGCTCTCTCAAACAAGAGAAAGAAACATATATTTTTCATAGATATTTAGAATGAATATGTTCCCTATGGTAACTGGGTTCATGAGTTATGGTCAACAAACAATACGTGCTACAAGGTACATTGGTCAAAGTTTCATAACTACCTTATCCCACACAAATCGTTTACCTATAACGATTCATTACCCTTACGAAAAATCAATTACACCGGAGCGTTTCCGGGGGCGAATCCACTTTGAATTTGATAAATGTATTGCTTGTGAAGTATGTGTTCGGGTATGTCCGATAGATCTACCCCTGGTAGATTGGAGATTTGAAAAGGATATTAAAAGGAAACAATTGCTTAATTATAGTATTGATTTCGGAGTTTGTATATTTTGTGGCAATTGTGTTGAGTACTGTCCGACAAGCTGTTTATCAATGACTGAAGAATATGAACTTTCTACTTATGATCGTCATGAATTGAATTACAATCAAATTGCTTTAAGTCGGTTACCAATCTCCATAATGGAAGATTACACAATTCAAACAATTAGGAATTCGACTGAAAGTAAAATAGACGAAGATAAATCTTCGAATTCAAGAACGATTACTGATTACTAAACTCGTATTTTTTTTTTTTTTTATAAAAAAAATCCTTTGCTAACTATAAAGAAAAACAAATAACTACTCCTTATTTGGAAATTTTTTATTATTTTAAATCAGACTATATTTTCGTGATATAATAAAATTTCTAACTATACAGCTTATACACAAAAAAATATCCTAATCTGTTTTTCCTTCCTTGAGTCCTTTAGTTTTAGTCAGTTCATGAAAAATTTTATACTATTTTAATTTCTTTTTATCCATAATGGATTTACCTGGACCAATACATGAGATTCTTATGCTATTTGGTGGATTTGTTCTTCTACTAGGGGGTCTAGGAGTAGTATTACTTACCAACCCCATTTATTCTGCCTTTTCGCTGGGATTAGTTCTTGTTTGTATATCCTTATTCTATTTTTTATTAAATTCCTACTTTGTAGCTGTGGCACAACTTCTTATTTATGTGGGAGCCATAAATGTCTTGATCATATTCGCTGTAATGTTCATAAATGGCTCAGAATGGTCTAAAGATAAGAATTATTGGACTATTGGAGATGGGTTCACTTCACTCGTTTGTATAACTATTGTTTTTTCACTAATGACTACTATCCCAGATACATCATGGTATGGAATTCTTTGGACTACAAGATCAAACCAAATAGTAGAACAGGGTCTCATAAATAATGTTCAACAAATTGGGATTCATTTAGCAACCGATTTTTATCTTCCGTTTGAACTTATTTCCATAATTCTTCTAGTTTCTTTAATAGGTGCAATTACTATGGCTCGGCAATAAGAAAACTTAGAAAGAGTACAAATTCTAAGAATTGCAAATCTAAAATAAATAACTAAAGAATCAAAATTTTGATTTAGTAAAAACAATCTACCGCCAACAAATACCTTCTTTCTTTTCTCTTTTGTTGTGTAATTGTTCTATTGTAATTAATTGAATCGGTTCAATTCTTGTACTCATATTGAAATGAATCGAGATTGATAAGGAGTTAATTAATGATGTTTGAGCTTATACTTTTTTTGAGTGTCTATTTATTTTCGATTGGTATCTATGGATTGATCACAAGCCGAAACATGGTTAGAGCTCTAATATGTCTTGAACTTATACTGAATTCAATTAATCTAAATCTCGTAACATTTTCTGATCTATTTGATAGTCGACAATTAAAAGGAGACATTTTCGCAATTTTTGTGATAGCCCTTGCGGCTGCTGAGGCCGCTATTGGACTATCCATTCTTTCTTCCATCTATCGTAATAGGAAATCAACTCGTATCAATCAATCTAATTTATTGAATAATTAGACTTTAGACTATGGAATAATTGGACTTTTTAATAATTAGACATACAATCCTCTAAAGGCGCACATATAAGAAAATAATATTGAATATTAATATGAATAGAAATCAATACTATTTTCTTAGTATTATTTGAGAATATACATTTTCTTTAAGTAGGTTATTGCATAGTATTCTTTTTTCACTTAAAGGAATTTTTGTAATTCATTGATATTGCAATTTAAATATTGCAATAATTTATATTGAAAAGACAATAGCCAATTTATTGGCTAATTCGAATTCATATGTACAATTAGTATAATTCTGATTGTTGAAGTCCAAAATTCAAGTCTCTTGGCTCTTTTCACGCTTTCTCACAAACAGATTAAAAAATAGATTATTATTTTTGAAGTTTGGATAAACCATTGCTTCGTCTGGTGTCTACAATACATATGACTCATTATAGTACTAATTTCATTTTTACCAGATCGAAAATTTTTATGTTGAAAAGAAAAATTTATAGATCCAATGTCACATTCCGTAAAAATTTACGATACATGTATAGGATGCACTCAATGTGTACGAGCTTGTCCAACAGATGTATTAGAAATGATACCCTGGGATGGATGTAAAGCCAAGCAAATTGCTTCCGCGCCGAGAACCGAAGATTGTGTGGGTTGTAAGAGATGCGAATCCGCTTGCCCGACAGATTTTTTAAGTGTCCGCGTTTATTTAGGGCCTGAAACAACCCGTAGCATGGCTTTATCTTATTGATACGTTACAAAAAACTTCATTCGAATCGTCTGATTCCTCTTTACCGAAGAAGCCTGTGCTCGAAATAATCGAGCACGGGCTTTTCTGGTCAAAACGTATCTTGTCTTTATTACTTTATCATGAGTTATTTTCCTTGGTTAACAATACTTGTTGTTTTGCCGATATTTGCAGGTTCATTAATTTTCTTTTTACCTCATAGAGGAAACAAAATCGTTAGGTGGTATACTATATCTATTTGTTTATTAGAATTCCTTCTAATGACTTATGCATTCTGTTATCATTTCCAACTGGAGGATCCCTTAATCCAATTAAAGGAGGATTATAAATGGATAGATATCTTCGATTTCCACTGGAGATTGGGAATCGATGGACTTTCATTAGGATCTATTTTATTGACAGGATTTATCACTACTTTAGCTACTTTAGCAGCTTGGCCAGTTACCCGGAATTCGCGATTATTCTATTTCCTGATGCTCGCAATGTATAGTGGTCAAATAGGATTATTTTCTTCGCGAGACCTTTTACTTTTTTTTATCATGTGGGAGTTAGAATTAATTCCTGTTTACTTACTTTTATCCATGTGGGGGGGAAAGAGGCGTCTATATTCAGCTACAAAGTTTATTTTGTATACTGCAGGCGGTTCCATCTTTTTCTTAATCGGAGTTCTGGGTATGGGCTTATATGGTTCCAACGAACCAGGATTAGATTTGGAACGATTAATTAATCAATCATACCCTGCAACCTTGGAAATACTTTTATATTTTGGCTTCCTTATTGCTTATGCTGTCAAATTGCCGATTATACCCCTACATACGTGGTTACCGGATACCCATGGGGAAGCGCATTATAGTACATGTATGCTTTTAGCGGGAATCTTATTAAAGATGGGAGCATATGGATTGATTCGGATCAACATGGAATTGTTACCTCATGCTCATTATCTATTTTCGCCCTGGTTAGTAATAATAGGAGCGATCCAAATAATCTATGCAGCTTCAACTTCTCTTGGTCAACGAAATTTCAAAAAAAGAATAGCCTATTCCTCTGTATCTCACATGGGTTTCATAATTATAGGAATTGGTTCCATAACCAACATTGGACTCAATGGAGCTATTTTACAAATATTATCCCATGGATTTATTGGTGCTACACTTTTTTTCTTGGCAGGAACGGCTTCTGATAGAATGCGTCTTGTTTATCTCGAAGAACTGGGGGGAATATCTATCCCAATGCCAAAAATTTTTACTATGTTTAGTAGCTTTTCAATGGCTTCTCTTGCCTTACCAGGAATGAGTGGTTTTGTCGCAGAATTAGTAGTCTTTTTTGGCCTAATTACTAGTCCAAAATTTCTATTAATGCCAAAAATTATAATTACTTTTGTAATGGCAATAGGAATGATATTAACTCCTATTTATTTATTATCCATGTTACGCCAGATGTTCTATGGATACAAGCTATTTAATGTTCCAAACGCAAATTTTGTAGATTCTGGGCCACGAGAACTCTTTATTTTAATCTGTATCTTTTTACCAGTAATAGGAATTGGTATTTATCCAGATTTTGTTCTCTCCCTATCCGTTGACAGGGTAGAGGCTCTCTTATCCAATTATTATCCTAAATAGGTTTTTTTACTAGTCCGCTCTATTAATGCAGAAGTCTAATTAGATCTATCTTGAATTTTTGAGAACCCTTTGAGAAGGCGTTCAAGGGGTTCTCAAATAAAACAAAAAAGTAAAAACGTTCATTTCATGAACGTTTTATTTTATGTAATCATTTAGGTGTTAATATAAACGAACCATAACTATGTAAACCTATTCCTAATAGATTGATACCAAAATAGCAGATCCAAATTATAAGAAATCCTATCGAAGCTACAAGTGCAGAATTAGTACCCTTCCAATTTGGATTTGTTCTACTATGTAAATAAATTGCAAATATGGTCCAAGTAATAAATGCCCAAGTTTCTTTAGGATCCCAATTCCAATAGGATCCCCACGCCTCATTAGCCCATACTGCTCCACAAAGAATACCTATGGTTAAAAGGGTAAATCCTAGACTAATGACACGATAACTCCAAGAATCCAAACGTTCCATTAATTGATATTTGTAATAATTTGGGAATGACGGAACAGAGGTGCTTTTTAAAGCACTTCTTTTTGCATAGAAATCACTAAAGAAATTAGAAAATAAATGGAAATTTTTTCGAAATCTAATGATTAGAATAGCGGCAGATAATAAGGATCCGCACAAAAGAGTTGCATAGCTTAGTAACATCATACTGACATGCATCATTAACCACTGAGATTGGAGAGCAGGTACTAGTATTGTGGATTGATGCATTTCAGTTAAAAGACCCGATGTGGCAAAGCCTTGCGTTAAAATAGTACTTGGTGTAGTTATTGTGCTTAAATCATTTTTAGAGTTTTGTATCTTAGGAATGGTATGAATAATATACAGAGCCCATGAAAGGAAGATCAACGACTCATATAAATTACTTAATGGAAAATGTCCCGAAGAAGCCCAGCGAGAAACTAGGAATCCTGTTATAGAGAAAAAAGTAACTATCATTCCTTTTTCTGACGAGTCACGTAATTCTCCAAGTCCACGAACTAATAAGGTTATCAAATGAATCGTAATCACAATGGAAATGGTTGAGAAGGAGATATGAGTTAATATATGTTCTAAAGTTGCAAATAGCATAAGGGGAAGGTCCCATTACAAAATTGTAAATTTCGAATTGAATCCATTTTCTAATCTATTGTATTCTTTTTCGAGAATGCCGCCACTCGGATTCGAACCGAGATGCTTGAGCACTGCTTCCTAAGAGCAGCGTGTCTACCAATTTCACCATGGCGGCTAACTTAAAATAATAGGTAACTTAAAAGAATAATATCTATTATCTCGCGAATCGTCGAGATTGGGAAAGTCCATAAAATTTAGGAACATTAGAGTCTTCATTAAAATAGACTTCGTTTATTTAGTAGTATCGTTGCGATTCTTTTTACAATAAACTCTTGATTTGCCTAATGGAAATACTGCTTGAAAGAGTTGGAACTCCTCTTTTATAAGTTGCAATATAGAACTTATTTTTTTTCGAATTAGTTTCTCCTTAAAATTGAAAAAATTATTTCAATAAAATAGAGAAAATCCAAAAGGTTTGTTTCTATTTAATGATGAAATTAAAATGGATAAATAGAAAAGGCTTTTTGGATTTTTAAAAAATTTATAGTATAGAATGAAAGTCTTTATGCTCTTATTAATAGAATTTCCTAACCTTAAACCACTTATTTTGGAGAAAATAGATGGAAGTGGTAAATCCTATTGCAAGAATACTCCACTTTTCATAAAGAATACTCCACTTTTCATAATAGAATTCTCATATTTTATTATGAGAATTCTATTATGAAAAGTTCATTGATCATTGATAGAAAAAGAATACTTAGCACACAGTATACCAAAACTTTTTTTCCATATAGCAGATATTAGAGGGGTTTGTTCTAAGAATATTGTGTTGAGTAATTCGACACATAAAAGTACATTAATTAATTAATCTAAATTATTCATATTAAATAATTCCAATTATTTAATATGAATAATTTAGATTATTCCAAAACCTTATTATTTGTTTGTTTGTTGCCCAGAAAAACCCTTTGGTTTTGGATGCTCATTGCCACTGGAAAATGATTTTGATTTTGCTAAAGAATAAGCGTGTACTATGGAAAAATAAGTCTTTTTCTTCCAAATATTTTTACGAATACGCTTTTTTGACATTGAAGTACGTTTTTTTGGAACTGCCATTCAAAAAGGAAATTGCTTTTTTCTAGTTATATGTGAAAGACATCTATTGCCGCAAATAAATCCTTCTTTCTTCTTTTTCTTGGTATTTATACTTAGATATTGAAAGATACTTAAATTCTGAGTTATTTTTTACTTAAATTTTGTCTAATCCGGATAAGACAAGAATTTTTAAATTTTTTTTTCGTATATATTTTAAACTTTCGTTTTAATAATATAGAATATATAGAAGGGTTTCCCGTTTAAATCTATTTATAGATATTTATATATCAAGTATACTCCATATATAGATATATGGTACGGAAGCCTATCCCCTATATAAAATAAAACGGGTGAATAAAAAGAAGGTAAAATTCAAATAGTTAATTAAGTTCAGAATGTTATTCCATAATGGAATTCCAATCAAAACAAAAAATACGGAGTCTCTTAAACAAGGCATTCTAAAACTTAGGTAATTATAGTCATTAGGATTTAAGTTCTATATGAAGTAATTACTATTTTATAATTTCTTATAAACATGGGTTTTATTTTTATTGGAATTCAATTAATCAGTTACGAAACAAGAGAGCTGCTTCATCTTTGTTTTAAAGAGATATCAAACAAAATTAATAGAAAGTAAAAAAATGTAACCTTTTTTTTGTATTTTAATAAATATCCTTATTTAGGTAATAACTAGGTAACGAAGTTATTTGATTAACTTTATTTAATTTAACCAATTAAACCCATTCTTCATTTTTGCTTATCTCAATGAGATAAGCAAAAATGAAGAATTCCAGTATTTTTTTTTATTCTTTTTATTTGTTCCTTCAGAAAGAGATAAGAATTGGTTTGGTGAATCGGAAACAATTTTATTTTATAGAAAATTTAAAGTAAAAATTTAAATTTATTTTCTTATGGAACATACATATCAATATGCATGGGTAATCCCTCTTCTCCCACTTCCAGTTATTATGTCAATGGGGTTTGGCCTTTTTTTTATTCCGACAGCAACAAAAAATCTTCGTCGCATATGGGCTTTTCCTAGTGTTTTATTCTTAAGTATAGCTATGGTATTCTCAATTCAACTGTCTATTCAACAAATAAATGGAAGTTCTATCTATCAATATCTATGGTCTTGGACCGTCAATAATGATTTTTCCTTAGAATTTGGGTACTTGATTGACCCGCTTACTTCTATTATGTTAATACTAATTACTACTGTGGGAATTCTGGTTCTTATTTATAGTGACGGTTATATGTCTCACGATGAAGGATATTTGAGATTTTTTGTTTATATAAGTTTTTTCACTACTTCTATGTTGGGATTGGTTACTAGCTCCAATTTGATACAAATTTATTTTTTTTGGGAACTCGTGGGAATGTGTTCCTATTTATTGATAGGCTTTTGGTTTACACGACCAATCGCAGCGAGTGCTTGTCAAAAAGCTTTTGTAACTAATCGTGTAGGGGATTTTGGTTTATTATTAGGAATTTTAGGTTTTTTTTGGATAACAGGTAGTTTAGAGTTTAGGGATTTGTTCCAAATCGCTAATAACTGGATTCCTAATAATGGAATTAACTCTTTACTTACTACTTTATGTGCTTTTTTATTATTCCTTGGTGCAGTTGCGAAATCCGCACAATTCCCTCTTCACGTATGGTTACCCGATGCTATGGAAGGACCCACCCCCATTTCGGCTCTTATACACGCAGCAACTATGGTTGCTGCGGGGATTTTTCTTCTAGCTCGGCTTTTTCCTCTTTTCATATCTCTACCTTTGATAATGACTTTAATTTCTTTAGTAGGTACAATAACACTCTTCTTAGGAGCTACTTTAGCTCTTGCTCAGAGAGATATAAAAAGAAGCTTAGCCTATTCTACAATGTCTCAATTGGGTTATATGATGTTAGCTCTAGGTATCGGTTCTTATCAAGCTGCTTTATTTCATTTGATCACTCATGCTTATTCCAAAGCTTTATTGTTCTTGGGATCCGGATCCGTTATTCATTCAATGGAACCTCTTGTTGGATATTCCCCAGATAAAAGTCAGAATATGGTTCTTATGGGCGGTTTAAGAAAATACATTCCAATTACAAGAACCACTTTTTTATGGGGTACACTTTCTCTTTGTGGTATTCCACCTCTTGCTTGCTTTTGGTCCAAAGATGAGATTCTTAGTAATAGTTGGTTGTATTCGCCCTTTTTTGGAATAATAGCCTCCTTTACTGCAGGATTAACTGCCTTTTATATGTTTCGGATATATTTACTTACATTTGATGGGTATTTGCGCTTTCATTTTCAAAATTATAGTACCACTAAAGAGGGTTCCTTGTATTCAATATCCTTATGGGGAAAAAAGATATCCAAAGGAGTTAATAGGGATTTTGTTTTATCAACAACAAAGAGTGGAGTTTCTTTTTTTTCACAAAATATACCCAAAATTCAAGGTAATACAAGAAATAGGATAGGATGCTTTAGTACATCCTTTGGAGCTAAAAAAACTTTTGCCTATCCGCATGAAACGGGAAATACTATGTTATTTCCTCTTCTTATATTACTCCTTTTTACTTTATTCATTGGATTTATAGGAATCTCTTTTGATAATGGAACAATGGAGAATGGGATAGCAGAGTTAACCCTATTATCAAAGTGGTTAACTCCCTCAATAAACTTTACTCAGGAAAGTTCTAATTCTTCTATAAATTCATATGAATTTATTACTAATGCTATTTCTTCTGTAAGTCTCGCTATCGTTGGTTTATTCATAGCATATATCTTATATGGATCCGCTTATTCTTTTTTTCAGAATTTGGATTTAATAAATTCCTTTTACAAGGAAAGTCCGAAAAAGTACTTTTTCGATCAAGTCAAAAAAAAGATATACAGTTGGTCATATAATCGTGGTTATATAGATATTTTCTATACTAGGGTCTTTACCCTCGGTATAAGAGGATTAACCGAACTAACGGAGTTTTTCGATAAGGGTATCATTGATGGAATTACCAATGGGGTGGGTCTTGTTAGTTTTTGTATAGGAGAAGAAATTAAATATGTAGGAGGAGGGCGAATCTCGTCTTATTTATTCTTTTTTTTATGTTATGTATCCGTGTTTTTATTCTTTTTTCTTTCTTAACTTAAAGAATTTACGAGTTCCTTGTCTAAATAACTATCTTATCCCCTCCCCTTTACTATCCTCTTCTACCATCTCTATATCTCCCTCCTCTTCCCTCTATATCTCCCTCCTCTTCCTCTATTCGGTTTTCCGCGATTTTTTCCATTCCTCTGTGTAAATAGCCTAATATGGGTTCACAATCAATAACATCTTCACCATCGAGAGTAACGATCAGTCGAAGAACACCATGCATTGATGGGTGTTGAGGGCCCATATTGACTATCATGAGATCTTTTCTTGTAAGCGGTAGACTCATATCCTTTCTTCCTTAATTCATTATTCCATGAAAATGGATTATTCCATGAATTCCTCAAAACGAGGCTCATCAAAATGCAAAATCTAAGACTACTATAAGACTACTAAGAAAATAAGAAAAAAATTAGAACGATGAAATTACTGCTCCCGAATATTCAACTGACTTATTAATTTCTTATAACGTACTCTATTTTTTTTTGCCAAATAAGCCAGCAAACGTCGACGTTTTCCCAAAAGTATTCGTAGACCTCTTTCCGATGAAAAATCTTTTTTGTGTAATTCCAAATGTGAAGCAAGTCTCCGTATCTTATTGGTGAAACTGAATACTTGAAATTCAACAGAACCCCTGTTTTCTTCTTTTTCTTCTTTAACCATAAATCCCAAAATTTTTCTACCTCCTTTCTTTTTCATATATTTTTCTGATCAGGAAAAATAAAAAATTATGTCAGTTATTTTGAAGTTATTCTAATCTCGTACACACAAAAATTTGCAATTATTCATCTACTGCTGGAATTTGGATTTATTTTATCGATGCAAATTGGATTTGGATAGAAGAGTACATTCTTTTATTTTAGATAGAAGAAACATTTCTTCTATCTAAAATATTAGAAAGAATTTTGCTGATTTATTTATTGCTATATCCAATTTATGGAATTGATACACAATTTAATTGATATCATTTAGCAAAATGAAACACAGCATATGCATCCATCTTTCGGCTCGAGAATTTCACGGGATAGAGATATGGTATAAGAAATAGGCTATTAAGTAACTCTAAATGAATTGTGGATACATCTGTATCCTTAACATACTGAAACGATTGCCATTATTCGTATCAAACCAATAGCGATTCATACAAGCTAAATCTTCTAATCAATGGTGGGCCAATAATGAATTTTTTTGCATATGTATTAAGACGCTCGGCCTGATTTCGAAATTGTCCAGAGTTTTATATGTTGTTTTCATTGCAAAATGATGGGTCTCCTTCCGTAACTTTCCAATTACGAGTACGAGAATTGAAAGACATGAAAATTCTCAATTCTCTACGGCGTCTAGGAGATAGATAGAATATTTTCAGGAACAAGAAAATCAGAAGAATCTTTCTCTCTATTCACTATCATTCGGCGTCTTCGACTTCTATTAGTTTCTTTTCTTTTTTAATGCAATAGCTATAGTTTGATATAAGAATCCATTTCTCAAAGTAATGGAAACCATTCTCTTATAGGAAATGGTTCGAAAATCCCTATTCCACCTTTTAGGTATCGTGAAAAGTGATACCTGTGAAGATCGTGCATTTCAGTCAAATTCGGATCCGTTTTTTGAGTCCATGATATAACCAAATTGGGTGGATCCTCCACCCGTTTAGCTAAGAAAGAATAGATACAGAGGTGGATAATAGATCGATATGAAGATCATGAGCTGCCCCATAATGAAACCGCCAGTAGTCGCGAATATCTCCTTCTTCCCTAATCCAAGATTGGAGAAAGAAGATCTAAGAGGGACCTATGGAGAATGTGGTCATAAATCCATAATAGAGTCCGACCACAACGACCGAATTAATTATCCTCATCGAGAAACTTAGACTACTAAAATAGAAAAGATTTGAAAATCATGGCATG